TTTTCTGATTTTTTTGATAAAAAAAAAGATAACAAAATAATTTTTTTTGATGCAATTGAGCTTTTAAATACTCACGCTTTTTTTCACTATTCTATCCTCATATGTTTAGATTTAAGATATAGAATAGCGAAAATTTTATCTTCTAGATAAGAAATAGGCAATTAATAAAAACATTGAGACGTAAGAAGAATACAAGAAAAGATACGAAGAAATGCGCCCACCGCCCATAGATTTGATCGCCTCTCCTACAAAGAAACTCATAAGACCTACTCCATTCGTAATTCCATCAACTACTTTTCTATCAAAAAAATGAGTGAATTCCGACACTCTTCTCGTCGTCCCTGTTAAGTATGTTGCATAAAAAGAGTCTATATAACCACGATTATATGACCAAGCATATATCCCATTTTTTATCTTGTCAGAAAAAATTATCTTAAGATTTGTTTTAATTAATGAATTAACTAAATCAAAATTTGTAAAAGGGGAATATGGAGGCTTATATAAAAAAACTGCTATACTTATGCCAAGATAGGCTAGACTGACTGAGAACACTGCATCTTTCGCAAATTCCGACCAATCTGTTAAATTATTCGAATTTTGATGTAACAGATTTATCGCGGGGTTTAACCATTTGGATAAAATATCCAAATCGACGCCATTCAAAGGAATTCCTATAAATCCAACAAAGAAAGTAAAAAAAACTAATATAAGGATAGGAAATAATATAGTATTATCCGATTCATAAGGATATGAAAAAGTTTTCTTCGTGCCAAAACGAGAAATAGTAAGAAAAGGTTGGCTTCTAGTTCTTGCATTCTCATCAATTTGATCTAGCTTCTGTGAAAAAAAATAAGCACTTTTATTTTTCTTCATTATTAATAAAGTTAACAAATGAAAGTTTTTGTTATTGACTTTAAAACCTTCTTTACCCCATAGAGATATTGAATAGAGGGAAGTTTTTTTTTTTCCACTGAAATTTTGAAAATGAGCATTTAAATGTCCTTCAAAAGTAAGTAAATAGATCCGAAACATATAAAATGCGGTTAATCCCGCCGTAGACCAAGTTATTATTGCAAAAATTGCTGAATATAACCAACTATCATTAAGAATTTCATCTTTGGACCAAAAACAAGCAAGAGGTGGAATACCACAAAGAGAAAGTGTGCCTAATAAAAAAGCACTTTTGGTAATTGGTACATGTTTTTTTAAACCTCCCATAAAAACCATATTTTGACTTTTAGTCGGAGAATAACCAACAATAGTTTGCATTGAATGAATAACAGAACCCGATCCCAAAAACAATAATGCTTTCGAATAAGCATGAGTAATCAAATGAAATAAAGCACTTCGAGAAGACCCCATACCTAGAGCTAACATCATATAACCCAATTGCGACATGGTGGAATAGGCTAAACCCCTCTTAATGTCTTTTTGAGCAAGAGCTAAAGTAGCTCCAAAAAATAGTGTTATTATCCCTATTAAAGAGATTAAATTCATTATGTGAGGTATAATAATGAAAAGAGGTAAAAGTCGAGCTACAAGGAAAATTCCCGCGGCTACCATAGTAGCGGCATGGATAAGAGCCGAAATAGGAGTCGGTCCTTCCATCGCATCTGGTAACCATACATGAAGAGGGAATTGTGCCGATTTCGAAACGGCACCAGAAAAGAATAAAACAGTGCACCACGTAACAAATAAAAAATTTAACTCATTATGAAAAATCAAGTTATTGAAGATTTGAAATAAATCCCGAAATTCAAAACTCCCTGTTATCCAATAAAAACCCAAAATTCCCAATAATAAACCAAAATCCCCAACACGATTAGTTACAAACGCTTTTTGACAAGCATTTGCTGCAACAGGACGTGTGAACCAAAATCCTATTAAGAGATATGAACACATTCCTACTAATTCCCAAAAAATATAAATTTGTATCAAATTGGAACTAGTAACTAATCCCAACATGGCAGTACTGAACAAACTCATATAAGCAAAAAATCTCAAATATCCACGATCATGAAACATATAATTATCACTATAAATAAGAACCAAAATTCCAACAGTAGTGATTAATATTGACATAATAGAAGTAAGCGGATCGATTAAGTAGCCAAATTCTAAAGACAAATCATTATTGAGAATCCAAGACCAGACATATTGATAGGTAGCACGGCTATTTAGTTGCTGAATCGAGAAATTGATCGAAAAAATCATGACTATACTTAATACTAAAACACTTTGAAAAGCCCACATACGACGAAGACTTTGTGTTGCCGACGGAAAAAGAAGAAGTCCCACTCCGATTAATAGAGGAACTGAAAGGGGAAGGAAAGGTATTATCCATGCATATTGATATGTTTGTTCCATAAAAAAAAGTTTTTTAGTCGGAATTAATTGCTTCCGATTAACTAGACCCCACCCCTTTCAAAAGGGATCAATAAAAAAATCAAAATATGCACTAACTAAAAAAAATTAACGTAAATAAAAATTTAGCATTTGATACTCGTACTTATTCTGTATCTGAGTTTTTTGAAATAGTTCAAATATTCAACTCAAAAAGTTAGACGTGGTCAAATAATATGACCAAGTTCCGTAAAAAAGAAAATACTTCTTTATTTTCAATATATTTGTATTTTGAAAATATAAAAATTTAGGAAGAGATCAAAAATAAAAATAGAAATTTTCCTAACAATACAATGGTTTTTTGTATAGCAACCATCAGGAATTACACTCATAAAGTACTTGATTCTGATATCAATCGTGGAATTCACTAATGTCATCGGCTTAATAACTCGTTATTTTTTTTTAGTTTCACTTTAGTTAGTTTATTTCAACTTATTAACTAATTCCTTATGAGATTGATTATGATTCTTTTTTTTTAGTTCCACGAATTAGATTTATATATCATAGCTTATTATAGAAATATCTGAGAAAAAACAAAAAATAAAAGTACTACTAACCCAGACAACTTATTTGTTCTTAGAAGCCTTCTAGAGTATAAAAACCTTTTTGAACAAATAAATTTGTAGGAATTTTGTATACTTTGTATACAAGGTTCATATATTGAGATTTTTTTGTGATGATAAGGACTAAAAGAATAACTAGATAATGAATAGTAACTAAGGATTCTTTTGAACAATAGATGTCTTTCACATCCAACTATAACACTGAGTCACCTCTTCGTTTTGAAATGGCAGTTCCAAAAAAACGCACTTCTAGATCAAAAAAGCGTATTCGTAAAAATATTTGGAAAAGGAAGGGATATTCATCGGCGGTAAAAGCTTTGTCATTAGGAAAATCTCTTTCTACTGGCAAATCAAAAAGTTTTTTTATGCGACAAGAAAATTTATGATGTTCATATGTAAAAATGGAACATTAAGAATTTGAAAATTTCGAAAATTATAAGAAAAATCCAATAAGAAAAAACAAGGTTTTACCTTTTTTTAGGACTCTATTTTTCATTTTGTTGGTGGGGAGTCTTATTTTCCCCATCGACCTTTTTGTTATAATTCAAGTGCTAATAATATTTTTTTCTTTATCTATATATCTCAAGAATTTTGATTTTTGATTTCAGCCCGACCAATAAAAGAAGAAAACTCTCGGTATATTATATACAAACTTATATACAAAACAAACAATGTCTTACGTTGGAAAAATTCAAAAGGGGTTTCTTTTATGTTCCGCAAGAAAATGAATTTTGTTGTTTTAAATTTCTGCAAGAAGTTAAATGGGAACTAATTGTTATTCCAAAATTTTTAGTGACACTGTCAATCTTGACAATTCAATATAAATACCCTATTATGGGTTCAAACAAGCCGCTATGGTGAAATCGGTAGACACGCTGCTCTTAGGAAGCAGTGCTAAAGCATCTCGGTTCGAGTCCGAGTAGCGGCATGCCGTCTTCAAAACACCAGACAATAGATCTTATAATAAAAAATGAATTCAATTCCCGCTTTTCATTTATTACTTAAATTAAGGGATTACTCTTTTTTTTATGATATTTTCAACCTTAGAGCATATATTAAATCATATTTCCTTTTCAATTGTTTCAATTGTCATTTCAATTAGGTTGATCAACCTATTGGTCACTGAACTCATAAAACCATATGAGTTATCAGAAAAGGGTATGATACCGACCTTTTTGTGTTTAACCGGATTATTAGTGATTCGTTGGATTTATTCCGGTCATTTTCCACTAAGTGATTTATACGAATCATTAATCTTTCTTTCGTGGAGTTTCTCCCTTATTCATATCGTGGCCTATTTCAAAAAAAATAAAAATCTAAGCACAATAACCGCCTCGAGTACTATTTTTACCCAAGGCTTTGCTACTTCAAGTCTTTTAAGTGAAATACAGAAACCTTCAATATTAGTCCCTGCGCTCCAATCCGAGTGGTTAATAATGCATGTAAGTATGATGATATTGAGCTATGCCGCTCTTCTGTTTGGATCATTATTATCCGCTGCACTTCTAGTCTTTACATTTCGAAAGAAAAGTAATCGGTTTTTTAAATCATTTTCGTTTGACGAAATCCAATATAGCTATGACAGAAGGACTATTTTAAGAAATACTTCTTTTTTTTCTGGTAAGAATTATTACAAGAGCCAATTAATTCAACAGGTGGATTTTTGGAGTTATCGTGTGATTAGTCTAGGATTTCTTTTTTTAACTACGGGTATTATTTCAGGAGCAGTCTGGGCGAATGAAGCGTGGGGATCATATTGGAGTTGGGACCCAAAAGAAATTTGGGCCTTTATTACTTGGATGATATTCGCTATTTATTTACATATTCGAACAAATAAGAATTTCCCGGGTGAAAATTCCGCACTGGTGGCGGCTCTGGGGTTTCTGATAATTTGGATATGCTATTTTGGAGTTAATCTATTAGGAATAGGGCTACATAGTTATGGTTCATTTACATTAACGTCTAGCTAAGGAAGCTTCTTACGAATATCAACTAACGCGAGCTGTCTATAAAAAACTTTGTAACGAACTACGTGAATCCAGTATCAATAGTGTAGTAATTTGCGCGGTTCTCGCTAACGACCGCGCATATCGGGTTAAAATGAAAATTCATTTTTTTCACTTTAATTGAAAAGAATAGAAAAAAATCATTCTTTTTCTATTCTCCTACAAGTTTTTTAAAATTCTCTCAATTTTTCTTTAGTAAAAATCTCTATAAAAAACTAGATAAAAGAACTTCAACCTTCTCAACTGAGAGTGACAGAACAAAATCCGGGTAGATTCCAATCCCTATTATGGGTAGAAAGATAGCGATTGAAACAAACAACTCACGCGGGCCAAAATCAAAAAGATAAGAAGTAGGGGCATTAAATAGCTTGGATCCATAGAACATCTGGCGTGACATAGATAATGAATAAATAGGCGTTAATATCATTCCAATTGCTATTACAAAAGTCAGTAGAATTTTTGGCATGAAAAGATATTTTTGACTGGTAATTAGCCCCCACAATACGATTAATTCGGCAACAAAACCACTCATACCTGGTAATGCGAGGGAGCCCATAGAAAAGCTACTAAACATTGTAAATATTTTTGGCATTGGGATAGCTAGGCCGCCCATTTCGTCGAGATAAACAAGACGTATTCTATCATAACTTGTTCCTGCCAAGAAAAAAAAGGCCGCCCCAATAAATCCGTGAGAAATGATTTGTAAAATGGCTCCATTGAGTCCTGCGTCGGTTATAGAACCAATTCCTATAAGTATCAAACCCATATGCGATACAGAAGAATAGGCTATTCTTTTTTTAAAATTACGTTGACCAGAAGAAGTTAAAGCTGCATAGATTATTTGTATTGTGCCTATTATCATCAACCATGGAGAAAAAATAGAATGAGCATGAGGTAATAATTCCATATTAATCCGAATCAACCCATATGCTCCCATTTTTAATAAGATTCCGGCTAAAAGCATACAAGTACTGTAATGAGCTTCGCCATGGGTATCAGGTAACCATGTATGGAAAGGTAGAATCGGCAATTTGACAGCAAACGAAATCAAAAATCCAATATAAAATAGTATTTCCAAGGCCACAGGATACGGTCGATTAATTGATGTTTCAAAATCTAATGTTGGTTCATTAGAACCATATAAACCAAGACCCATAACTCCCATTAATAGAAAAACCGAACCGCCTGCCGTGTACAAAATAAATTTAGTTGCCGAGTACATCCGTTTCTTTCCTCCCCACATGGATAGAAGGAGATAAACCGGAATTAATTCTAACTCCCACATGATGAAAAAAAGTAAAAGGTCCTGAGAAGAAAATGGCCCTATTTGAGCGCTATACATTGCTAATAGCAAAAAATGGAATAATCGAGAATCCCGAGTAAGAGGCCAGGCTGCTAACGTAGCTAAAGTAGTGATAAATCCCGTTAGTAAAATAGATCCTATAGAAAGTCCATCTATTCCTAATTTCCAATGAAAATCGAAAAAATGAATCCATTTATAATCTTCCACTAGTTGGATTAATGGATCATCTGATTGGAAATGATAACGGAATACATAGGTTAGTAGAAGGAGCTCGAAAATACATATACAAATCGTATACCATCGAATTACCTTATTTCCTCTATGAGGAAGAAAAAAAATTAAAGAACCTGCAGCTATTGGTAAAAATACAATTATTGTTAACCAAGGAAAATCATTCGTGGTAAAGGCAAAATACACTTGGGCCAGAAAACCGGTGCGCAAAAATTTTTTTGCGCTCGGGTTTTCTCGGTAAAACAAATCAGCTGAATTCAAGTAGAGTTTTAAGTGAGGTATCAATAAGCTAGACCCATACTACGAGTTGTTTCATGCCATAAATAAACCCGAACACTCAAGAAATCTGTTGGACAAGCCGATTCACACCTCTTACAACCGACACAATCCTCTGTTCTTGGAGCTGAAGCAATTTGTTTTGCTTTACATCCGTCCCAAGGTATCATTTCTAACACATCTGTGGGGCAGGCTCGAACACATTGAGTACATCCAATACATGTATCATAAATTTTGACTGAATGTGACATTGGATCTATACATTTTTGAAGGGCATCAATTTTCGATCTACTAAATTTCAAATTGAAAAAAAAAAGAGATAAACTAGATTTAGATATTAGACGAATCAATGAGTTTCCAGCGTTTTTGAATCCATTTTGTTCTGAATTGGTTTATGAAAGAGAGCCAAAATACTTTGATTTTTTATCTTTGTGCTACCAATACCATAATTTACGGGGTAGATCTGCTTATTTTGAATTTCTTTTTTAATTTGAATATTTGAATTTATCTAATTAATACTATTGAGATTATTTTTTCAACAAATTAGATTGATTGATCCGAGTTGACTTTCGATTACGATAAATCGACGAAACAATAGCAAGTCCAATAGCTGCTTCAGCGGCGGCAATAGCGATAATAAAAATGGAAAAAATAGCTCCTTTTAATTGACGACTATCAAAAAAATCAGAAAATGTTACAAAATTTATATTAACCGCAT